AAATAGAAGAGTTGAGTAAATAAAAAATCAAAAGGAGGTTCATGGCCAAGGGTAAAGATGTCCGAGTAACGGTTATTTTGCAATGTACCAGTTGTGTCCGAAACGGTGTTAATAAGGCATCAACGGGCATTTCCAGATATATTACTCAAAAGAATCGACACAATACGCCGAATCGATTGGAATTGAGAAAATTCTGCCCCTATTGTCACAAACATATGATTCATGGGGAGATAAAGAAATAGATCGAACCGAACGCCTTTGTGTCACCCTTTCAAGGAAGGGGAAAAATGACATTATATATACATAATATATGAAAATAGATACACATATTTAAATATAAACAAACCAAATCCGATTTTTGAATTCTAATTCATTTTAGATCCGACCGAAATAGGATTTTTGGGATAAGGAATAAACTAAACAAACCATGGATAAATCCAAGCGACCTTTTCTTAAATCCAAGCGATCTTTTCGTAGGCGTTTGCCCCCGATCCAATCGGGGGATCGAATTGATTATAGAAACATGAGTTTAATTAGTCGATTTATTAGTGAACAAGGAAAAATATTATCGAGACGAGTGAATAGATTGACCTTGAAACAACAACGATTAATTACTATTGCTATAAAACAAGCTCGTATTTTATCTTCGTTACCTTTTCTTAATAATGAGAAACAATTTGAAAGAACCGAGTCGACCGCCAGAACTACTGGTCTTAGAACCAGAAATAAATAGGCTTACAATTTCCTCAATTGAATCAAAATTCAATTCCAATCCGAACTCAAACGCAAATTGATGTTTTGTTCGAAAAATTCGAGAATCCAGATTTGATTGTCGTGTTGTAAGAAAAAAAAAAGAATCGAGAAATAAAGAAGAAATCTTTTTTTTTATTGAAGGTATTCATTCATTTTTACTACTTTATTTTATATTTTATCATATTAATTGAATTTCTACTCTACCTTCCCGGAGTTCATTCTCCGGGGGACTCCGCTTAAATTATTCCGGTGGATTCCTTCCAATCTACTTATTTTATGATCTCATTGGAAATCATATAAAGACAATTCCTATTTGATATAGCTATTTGTGCAAGTATTTTACGATTAAGAAGCAACTGTTTCTTGTAAAGATCGTGTATTAATCTACTATAACTATAGGATACCCCCCTCTCACGAATTACTGCGTTTATCCGAGTGATCCACAAACGACGAAAATTTCTTTTTTGCCTACCTCTATCCCGATGAGCCGAAACCAAAGCTCTTATTTTCTGTTGAGTAATAGTTCGAGTAAGTCTTGAATGAGCCCCTCGAAAGCTTGATGCAAATAAACGAATTTTTGTTCTACGTCTCCGAGCTATATATCCTCGTCTAATTCTGGTCATTGAATAAATGAAATTTTGACGAATAACTAATTGATTTCCTTTCTTTCAGTTATTCTTTTCCCCCTTCCTAGTCTATTAATAACAAAACGGATTTTTCCAATGTATAAAATAAAAATTCCAATGGCTTTGGCTACTATAACCTTCCCGACCACGATTTTTTCTTTTTTCTAGGCATTTCACCTGGAATAAGAAATTTTATTCTACTAGGTATCAAAAACATAGTAAATAAATAAAAATATAAATGGATAAAGAAATGGAAATAGTGGGTTCCATCGTTTCTATGGTTACTTCTTAAACGGTGAGGTCTTTTCTATACACCGGAGCCCCTTACTTCATTTAATCAATGTTATTGGTAACTTGTATAGTTCACACTCTTTGGCTCTACCCATGAATTATCCAGTAATAGGTCTTTCCCAATGAGATCTACTTATACAGTAACGGTATTTAATTATAAAAGTTAGCTGGGTAGCTGACCCTCTTAGTCCGTTCTTGCAAGAGTGGGAACCTAATCTTTCTGTTTTAAAAGATTTCCCCCGCTTAATGGATAACCATTTGCTATCAATGGGGAATTACTTCTCATCTTAAATTGAAGTGATTGGATTTGCACCAATGGAAACCATAAATTTCATACACAATAGAGGGATATGATAGATTTTTTCTTTTTAGATAGTGAATGGGTTCTTCCATTCTATCCTATTCACCGGTACTGATCATTCTTACTGGAAAAATTGTTTTCTTTCCTTTGTCCCAGTCCATGATCCGAACGAGTCGCACATACACCCTAGTACATGTTCCTCGACGCTGAGGGCATCCCCGAAGAGCGGGGGATTTCGTGACATTTCTGATTGGCTGTCTTGTATTTCTAATAAGTTGTTTAATGGTTGGCATGTTAAATCGTATACATAATGGGCTGGTTTAGATCGATCTTAACCGGATGATTATGAGTGACTTCTATTGAATAGAATAGTAAACCCGGTAAGAAGATAAAATAGCAAATCACAGATTTGCGTGAAATCCGTGCTATTTTTATTCAACCGCTACAAGATCAACAATTCCATAAGCTTGGGCTTCTGTTGCTGACATAAAAACATCTCTTTCCATGTCTTCGGATACAACCCATAAAG